CGGCAAACAATAAAACAGCACACAAAGTAACAAAGGAAAAGTTGACTTCATTATTATAAATCAAGTTATTGAGTATTTCGAATAAATCTTGAAATTCAAAACTACCTGTTATCCAATAAAACCCTAAAATTCCTAATAATAAACCAAAGTCCCCTACACGATTAGTTACAAATGCTTTTTGACAAGCATTTGCCGCAGGAGGTCGCGTAAACCAAAACCCTATTAATAGATAGGAACACATTCCAACCAATTCCCAAAAAAAATAAATTTGTATCAAATTTGAACTAGTAACTAGTCCCAACATGGAAGTACTGAAAAAACTCATATAAGCAAAAAATCTCAAATATCCTTGATCGTGAACCATATAATTATCACTATAAATAAGAACCATGATTCCAACAGTAGTGATTAACATTGACATAATAGAAGTAAGTGGATCGATCAAATAGCCAAATTCTAAAGAAAAATCATTATCGAGTGTCCAAGACCATACATATTGGTGTATAGAACTGTTATTTATTTGCTTAATAGACAGATTAATTGAAAAAAGCATCACTATACTTAACAATAAAATACTTAGAAAAGCCCACATACGACGAAGATTTTTTGTTGCTGTCGGAAAAAGAAGAAGTCCCACTCCTATTAACATAGGAATTGGAAGTGGAACGAAAGGTAAAATCCACCCATATTGATATGTCTGTTGCATAAAAAATTTAAATTCGTAATTAATTCTTTCCGATTTATCGGACCTTGCTTCTTTTGAAAGGAGTCAATAAAAAATGAAAATATGCACTAAGCTTAACCTAACTTAAATATAAAAAAATACAATTTCTTTTTCTTTCTGAATTTCTTCTAAATATTTCAAATATTCAAATCAAGAAGTTACAGTTGGTCAAATCATACGAAAAACAACGATTAATTATTAATCTCTTTCCAATTTGAAAATGCAAGTTAAATTCTGACAACTTACTCAAAATATTCTTCTTCTTTCTTTTTTTTAGAAAAATTTTATGCGATTTTACCCTATCGTTCATATTCCATTCTTTTGGAATTTTTAGAAAAAATTATCTCGAAAAACGCAGATTTTTTTAAACAATAGATGTCTTTCACATCCAGCTATACCAATGAGTAATCTCTTATATTTAAATGGCAGTTCCAAAAAAACGTACTTCGGCATCAAAAAAGCGTATTCGTAAAAATTTTTGGAAAAGGAAAGGCTATTGGGCGGCATTAAAAGCGTTTTCTTTAGGGAAATCTCTTTCTACCGGGATTTCAAAAAGTTTTTTTATGCGACAAACAAATAAAATAAAAAAATAAGTTATTAAGAAATAAAGTAAAACACCTTAGAAAAATCTAAATTGACCTGACTTAAAAATGGAATTTTTCCGTTTCGAAAATAAAATTCCACAATTCCATTTCCTCTTGAATTAAGAATTAATCCATAGGAAATGGAATTCTTCTGTTTTACTTTAAACCGAATTCAAACAAAGTCTTTTTTTTGACAAAAAAAAAACACAAGAAACTCGATTTTCTTTTTAGTATATTTTCTTTCCAGAGGGGGAGTCTTATTTTCCCCGTCAACTTATTTGTACTATAAAGAAAGATTTATTTGTACAACTTTCTTATTTTTAGATTTTCTCTAAATTCTTATATATAATATATAGAATAGAACCCATACACCTCTCGCCATCAATTCATGCAAAAAACACTTAGTGCAAATTTTCTGGATAAATTATGTGTGAATTTTGAATAATCTAAAATAAGTTCTTTTTTTGTTCATTGATAAAACTTTTTTTTTAGTTGCACTTTTAAAATTTAAATAAATAAAAAATACTTAATTTTAAAAAGGTTTTTTTTTGGGGGGGGTTCTACCCCTTAATTCATAGTAAGACTTTCTGGTTTTACAAGAGTTCAAGTCTCAAAGAGTCTCAAATACACAATAAAACTAAAACCCTAAGCTAAAATAATGAACCTTCAAGGACATAGTTGAACAAATTTTTATTCATCAATTTGCATCTTTCCCAAAAATATTCCAATTCGTAAATCTAGACGATTGCCTATTCATAGACTATTATGAGGTCAAGACAAGCCGCTATGGTGAAATCGGTAGACACGCTGCTCTTAGGAAGCAGTGCTAGAGCATCTCGGTTCGAGTCCGAGTGGCGGCATGTCATCTCCTAAAAAAAGAAAATAGATCCTATAATGAATTAATGAATTCAATTGACGATTTTGATTTTATAATTAAGGAACTCTTTTTTATGATATTTTCAACTTTAGAGCATATATTAACTCATATTTCTTTTTCGACTATTGTAATTCTAATTACAATTCATTTAATAACCTTTTTTGTCGATGAAATCGTAAAACTATATGACTCATCCGAAAAGGGCATGATAACGACCTTTTTGTGTATAACAGGCTTATTAATTTCTCGTTGGATTTATTCGAAACATTTTCCACTAAGTGATTTATATGAATCATTAATCTTTCTTTCATGGAGTTTTTCCTTTATTTATATAGTTCCATATTTCAAAAAAAATCAAAATATTTTAAGCACAATAATAGGTCCAAGTGCTATTTTTTCTCAAGGATTTTCTACCTCAGGCCTTTTAACTGAAATACACGAATCTACAATATTAGTACCTGCTCTTCAATCCGAGTGGTTAATAATGCACGTAAGTATGATGATATTGGGATATGTGGCTCTTTTATGTGGATCATTATTATCAGTATCACTTTTAGTCATTACAGTTAGAAAAAATAGAAAATTTTTTTCTACGAGTAATCATTTATTAAATTTAAATGAGTCATTTTTCCTTGGTAAAATCGAATACATGAATGAAGGAAATTTTTTTTCTGCAAGGAATTATTATAAGTCCCAATTGATTGAACAATTGGATTATTGGAGTTATCGGGTTATTAGTCTAGGATTTCTCTTTTTAACAATAGGAATTCTTTCTGGAGCAGTATGGGCTAATGAAGCATGGGGATCCTATTGGAGTTGGGACCCAAAGGAAACTTGGGCTTTTATTACTTGGATCATATTTGCAATTTATTTACATACTCAAACAAATATAAAATGGAAGGGTACAAATTCAGCAATTGTAGCCTTTATTGGATTTCTTATAATTTGGATATGCTATTTTGGAGTAAATCTATTAGGAATAGGATTACATAGTTATGGTTCGTTTATAGTAACATCTAATTAAATTCAAAAGGAGTTCTTACCAATAGGAATAGAAAAGCATACAATACATATCAGATAAAAACTCTGTGTGAACTAGCGAGAGCCCCGTGACTTTGATTCTCAGGGCTCTCGCTAGTTCACACAGAGTTTTTTTTTACTTAACACAAGAGAAAAACGTTCTTTTTTTCATTGTATAACGAACCTTTATTGTAAATGATAAGATTTTTTTTCATTTTTATGAGTAAAAAAACTATTTAAAAAAATAATTAGATAGGATAAGTTCAACTTTTTCAACTGATAATGAAAGAACGAAATCGGGGTACATACCAATACCGAGTACGGGTAAAAAAATAGAGATCGAAAGAAATAACTCTCGCGGCCCAGAATCAAAAAAATAAGAGTTTTGGCCATTAAATATCTTGTATCCATAGAACATCTGGCGTAACATAGATAATAAATAAATAGGGGTTAATATAATTCCAATTGCCATTACAAAAGTAATTAGGATTTTTGTCATTAAAAGAAATTTTGGACTAGTAATTAGTCCAAAAAAGACTATTAATTCGGCAACAAAACCACTCATACCTGGTAATGCGAGAGAAGCCATCGAAAAGCTACTGAAGATCGTGAACATTTTTGACATTGGGATAGCTATTCCACCCATTTCGTCAAGATAAAGAAGACGTATTCTATCATAAGTTGTTCCGGCCAAGAAAAAAAGTGCAGCACCGATAAATCCATGAGAGATTATTTGTAAAAGGGCCCCGTTGAGTCCCATATCCGTGATAGAACCAATTCCTATAATTATGAAACCCATATGAGATACAGAGGAATAGGCTATTCTTTTTTTTAAATTTCGTTGACCAAGAGATGTTGAAGCTGCATAGATTATTTGTATTGCGCCCACTATTATCAACCAAGGAGAAAATAGAGAATGAGCATGAGGAAATAATTCCATATTGATCCGAACTAATCCATACGCTCCCATTTTTAATAAGATTCCGGCTAGAAGCATACAAGTACTATAATGCGCTTCTCCGTGGGTATCTGGTAACCATGTATGTAGGGGTATGATTGGTAATTTGACAGCAAAAGCAAGAAAAAATCCAATATAAAATAAAATTTCCAAGGCTACAGGGTAAGACCGATTAGCCAACATTTCAAAATTGAATGTTGGTTCAGTAGAACTATATAAACCGACACCCAGAACTCCCATTAAAAGAAAAATAGAACCCCCTGCGGTGTAGAAAATAAATTTTGTAGCCGAATACAGACGTTTTTTTCCTCCCCACATGGATACAAGTAGATAAACGGGAATTAATTCTAACTCCCACATGAGAAAAAAAAGTAAAAGATCTCGAGAAGAAAATAATCCTATTTGTCCACTGTACATTGCTAACATCAGGAAATGAAATAATCGAGAATCTCGAGTAACCGGCCAAGCCGCTAAAGTAGCTAAAGTAGTGATGAATCCCGTGAGTAAAATAGGTCCTATAGAGAGTCCATCTATTCCCAATCTCCAATGAAAATCCAAAAAGTGGATCCATTTATAATCCTCCATTAGTTGGATTAATGGGTCGTCTGATTGAAAATCATAGCAGAATGCATAAGTCGTTAGAAGAAGTTCTAAGATACACATACATATAGTATACCAGCGGATTACTCTATTTCCCCTATGTGGAAGAAAAAAAATGAAGCAACCTGCAAATATTGGTAAAACTGCAATTATTGTTAAACAAGGAAAATGGTTCGTGGTAAAGACAAGATACGCTTGGGCCAGAAAAACCCGTGCTCAAAATCAAATTAAATTGAGCACGGATTTTATCGGTAAAAAAAAAAAAAGAAAATGGATTCAAGTAGAGTTTTATGGAATGTATCAATAAGCTAGACCCATACTGCGAGTTGTTTCATGCCATAAATAAACCCGAACACTCAAAAAATCTGTTGGACAGGCGGATTCACACCTCTTACAACCAACGCAGTCTTCGGTCCTTGGAGCAGAAGCTATTTGTTTGGCTTTACATCCATCCCAAGGTATCATTTCTAATACATCGGTGGGGCACGCCCGGACACATTGGGTACATCCTATACATGTATCATAAATCTTTACAGAATGTGACATTGGATCTATACATTTTGAACGTCATAAATTTTCGGTCTAGTAAACTAACTTATAAATGAATCCTATAGTTAGATACCAGACGAATCAATGAGTGATCATAATCAATTTACTTCCGAATTGATTTATGAAAAAGGACCCAAATACTTGGATTTCTTGTGTTTTTGCAACCACAATCATACCTTACCCGTATCAAATAAAACCTAAAAATTTCAATTTATTTATAAATATTCAAAATTTCCACTGATACAACGAATACTATTTATTTAACAAGTTTGATTGGTTAATACGAGTTGATTTTCTGTTACGATAAATTGATGAAACAATAGCCGGCCCAATAGCTGCTTCAGCGGCTGCAATAGTTATAACAAAAATTGAAAAAATGTCCCCCCTTAGTTGACGATTATCAAAAATATCAGAAAATGTTACAAAATTCATATTAACTGAATTTAATATAAGTTCAAGACACATAAGGGCTCGAACCATATTTCGACTTGTGATCAATCCATAGATACCAATAGAAAATAAATAGGCACTCAAAACAAGTATATGTTCGAGCATCATTAATCAACTCCTTATTAATATCAATTTTGATTCGTTTTAATCTGAACAATAATTCAATAGGTTTGATTCTAACAAATATGAAACAAGGAAATAGATTGGTAATAGATTGATATCAAAATAAAACCCTTCTATTCTATTTTTTAAACATTAATTCAAATTAACGAATTTTAACTTTTGTGTTAATTTTATTTGAATTACTCGTTTTAAAGATTTTTTATTGACGAGCTATAGAAATAGCACCTATTAAAGCGACTAAAAGGATTATTGAAATGAGTTCAAATGGAAGAAAAAAATCCGTTGCTAAATGAATTCCAATTTGTTGACTATTACTTACCAAATCTTGTTCTAAAATCTGATTTGATTTTGTAGTCCAAATGATCCCATACCAGGCTGTATCTGGAATAGTAGTAATTAGTGAAATAAAAAGACTTGTACAAACCATTGAAGTAACTCCATCTCCAACGGTCCAAAGAAGAAAATCTTTGTAATATTCTGAACCATTCATAAACATCACAGCAAAAATGATTAAAACGTTTATAGCTCCTACATAAATAAGGAGCTGCGCAGCAGCTACAAAATATGAGTTCGATAGGATATAGAATAAGGATATACAAAAAAGAACCAGTCCCAATGAAAAGGCGGAAAAAATTGGATTCGGAAGTAATACTACTGCCAGACTTCCTAATATAAGACCCGATCCTAGAAAGACTAAAAGAAAATCATGTATTGGTCCAGGTAAATCCATTTGATTTTATAAAAAAAGATCGAAATATTTCATGTCTTTGTTGACCTGACCAGGAAAAAAGAAGTTATCCTTTAAGATACTTCTTAATTGAATGCAATTTGAATGAATGGGGGTAATTTGGATTAATGGCAATACAGGACTACTTTTATGTATTCTCAAAAGCAAAAAATTGGATCTTTATATTATTAAATATTATATTATTCGAATAGAAATTGATTTAAAATGAAAATCAAGTTACGATCCTCACGAAACAACCGTTCTTTTGTAGTGACCAAGTAAAAAACTCATTCCTTTAACTCAAAAAATTCCAAAAGCTACCTTCTTTTTTGAATGTTTTGTGAATCAAGATAGATTGTTTAATTGAGGTAAATTCGAAGAAATTGTTCGAATTGTGTAATCTTCAATTATTGATACCGGTAAACGGCCTAAAGCAATTTGATTATAATTCAATTCATGACGATTATAAGTAGAAAGCTCATATTCTTCGGACATTGATAAACAATTTGTTGGACAATACTCAACACAATTACCACAAAATATACAAATTCCAAAATCAATACTGTAATTAAGTAATCGTTTCTTTCGAATATCAGTTTGCAATTTCCAATCTACAACGGGTAGATCTATAGGGCATACACGAACACATACTTCACAAGCAATGCATTTATCAAATTCAAAGTGGATTCGGCCTCGGAAACGTTCTGATGTAATCAATTTTTCGTAGGGGTATTGAATAGTTACAGGTAAACGATTCGCGTGGGAGAGGGTAATCATGAAACCTTGACCAATGTACCTGGCAGCTCGTATTGTTTGTTGACCAGAGTTCAAGAACCGAGTTAGCATAGAGAACATATCTGAATATCTATAAATAAGTTTACTCATTTCTTTCTCTTGTTTAAGACAAGTTAGGAAGAATATTCTATTCCTTTACAGTGAAAGAAGTTGGAACGAAGTTGTCAATAATAGATTACCTAAAGAAATAGGTAAAAGAAATTTCCATCCAAGATTTAATAGTTGGTCCATTCTCAGTCTTGGTAAAGTCCACCTTGTTGCAATAGAAATGAACAAGAACAAATAACTTTTAGCCAGTGTAATAAAGATACCGATTATTGTTACAAAAACTTTCCCTGTTTTATTTATGTCAAAAAACTCAGGACCAGGTAGGTTTGGAATAGAAAGATTCCAACCCCCCAAGTAAAGAACTGTTACAAATAACGAAGAAACTAGTAGATTTAGATACGAAGCAACATAAAATAAGCCAAATTTGATACCTGAATATTCGGTTTGATAACCAGCTACTAATTCTTCTTCTGCTTCTGGTAAATCAAAAGGTAATCTCTCACACTCGGCTAGAGAAGAAATTAGAAAAATGATAAACCCTATAGGTTGACGCCACAAATTCCATCCCCAAAAACCATATTTTGATTGTGTTTCAACTATATCAACTGTACTTAAACTGTTAGATAATCATAGTCGACAATAACATCACTGCTCTCGTCGCTATTACAGAACCGTACATGAGATTTTCACCTCATACGGCTCCTCATAGGTCATAAATCAATATAAGAATCTTTCAACTTTATTTATCTTGATGTCTTTGTTGATGTGTTTGTAAGATCGATAGAAAATAAAACTCCTATCCTAAGGCCTATAATTAAACCAATGGAATTCTGTCTGCTAGATTTATAATAAAAAGTGCTTCGGAATTGATCTCATATTTTTAAAATTTTCATTTTTCTTTATTGATTAAAAACTTTACTCTTGAATGAAAAAATAATTTTTAGAGAAATATCACATAGATATTTCAACCTATCCTTATCTCATTTTCGATTACGAAAAAGAATTTAGACATTGCATTACATAACAAGAATTTGATTTCGTTCCTTTTCTTCTTTCTCAGAAAAAAAGAGGCATTATCCGCATGATCATTATCAAAAGTAAAAAATTTCTTCGTTTTGATAGTTATTTATTACTTAATCGGTGGACAGGAACATACTCTGGGTCGAAATTATGGGGAGTACTTCTTAATCATTTCTACCAACTTAAAGCCCTAATTCAAATTACTTTTCTATAAAGAAATATCCTATTGGATAATTTACAGAATCTCCATTACTAATCCTTTGTGTATCTTGGTCTTCCTAACCATCCACTCATTTTGTTTTTGAATCTCTCATTAGGATAATACATCTATGGTAATAGTATAGAAAAAATCCATACAATTGATCTTTTCAACCCGCTTCAAGCCGTGATGACTAATCAGCCAATCTTGGGGTAAACAGCCTTGACTGCTTATGTTTACTTTCACTTAAATTCTTGTACATAGGAAATGAGATTGAATTCTTTTAACAGCAAATTGATAAACCGTTTTATTTCACTCATATAACTATCTGGTTTAATTCATCAACCCAATGATGAATAAAAAATAAATATTCAAATCATTTACCTTTCTTCTTATAAAGAAATTAAAGAAAAGAAATGGGGGAATTTTTATATTTTACCGAATCACACGTAGAGATATTGATAATACACATAGAGTTAATGGTATTTCATAACTAATTGATTGAGCAGCAGCCCTTAATCCACCTAAAAAGGAATATTTATTATTTGATCCATATCCAGACATAAGCAATCCAATGGGAGCAAGGCTTGAAACGGCGATCCATAAAAAAACACCAATACTAAGATCGGCTAGAATAAAGCGATAGCTAAAAGGAATTATTGAATAACTTAGTAAAATGGATATGACTGCTATGGATGGACCAATACTGAATAAACGAGTATCTCCTCTAGATGGAAGAAGATTTTCTTTGAAAAGTAGTTTTGTACCATCTGCTAAAGCTTGAAGAATTCCCAAAGGACCCGCGTATTCAGGTCCAATACGTTGCTGTATCCCTGCAGATATTTCTCTTTCTAACCAAACAATTACTAGTACACCCAGTGTGATTCCTAAGACAAGAACGAAAATAGGGACAAGCATCCATATGAGTCCATAAACTTCTTTTAAGGATTCCAATCTGAAAAAAGAATGGATAACTTCTATTTCTGTTATATCAATTATCATTTCAACGATCAACTTCTCCCATAATGATATCTATACTACCTAGTATCGTCATAATATCAGCCAATTTCATTCTTTTAACTAACTGCGGAAGAATTTGCAAGTTGATAAACCCCGGTGGTCGGATTTTCCATCTCCAAGGAAAAACACTCTGATCTCCGATCAGAAAAATTCCCAATTCTCCTTTTGGTGCTTCGACTCTTATATAAAGTTCTTGCTTGGACAATTCAAAGGTTGGGGAGGGTTTTTTACTAATAAAGCGATATTCAAAATCATTCCATTCAGGGCCTTTTATTCTATCAAAGCGTCGGCTTTCTAAATTCTCATAGGGCCCCCCTGGAATTCCTTCCAGGGCCTGTTGGATAATTTTTATGGATTCTGTCATTTCACCGATTCGTACTAAATAACGAGCTAATGAATCCCCTTCTTTTTGCCATTGAATTTCCCAATTAAATTCGTCATAACACTCATAACGATCAATTTTACGAAGATCCCATTGTATTCCGGAAGCTCGTAGCATTGGCCCTGATAAACCCCAATTTAATGCTTCTTCTCCGCCAATAATACCTACGCCTTCAACTCGTTCTAAAAAAATAGGATTTCGTGTAATAAGCTTTTGATATTCATCAACCCCAGTTAAAAAATAATCGCAAAAATCCAAACATTTATCTATCCAGCCATGAGGTAGATCAGCAGCAACCCCTCCGATACGAAAATAATTATGCATCATGCGCATACCGGTAGCAGCTTCGAATAGGTCATATATCAATTCTCGTTCTCGAAAAATATAGAAAAAGGGGGTCTGTGCCCCAATATCTGCCATAAAAGGACCAAGCCACAACAAATGAGAAGCGATACGACTCAACTCCAGCATAATAGCTCTAATATAGCTAGCCCTTTTTGGTACTTGAATATTGCCCAACTGTTCAGGTCCATTTACGGTTATTGCTTCTGTAAACATAGTAGCTAAATAATCCCAACGTGTTACATAAGGCAAATATTGTATAATTGTTCGATTTTCTGCAATTTTCTCCATTCCTCTATGTAAATAACCCAATATGGGTTCACAGTCAATAACATCTTCACCGTCGAGAGTAACGATCAGTCGAAGAACACCATGCATTGATGGGTGGTGAGGGCCCATATTGACTATCATAAGGTCGTTTCTTGTAGTTGGTGTAATCATAAGTTTTTCCCGAGTCAGTCTTCCATGCATTGCTGAAAGTAAAAAGAAGTTCATCCAATTTTAAAGGACTAAGCTCATCAAATGGTATCATGCTTCAAATTTACGATTACGAGTTTTTATTTCTCGAATATCCAACTCATCAATTAATTCTTTATAGCGTCCTCTATTTCTTTTTGACAAATAGGCTAGTAGTCGTTGACGTTTTCCCAAAATTTTTCGCAAACCTTTCTGAGATGAAAAGTCTTTTTTGTGCAATTCCAAATGTGAAGTAAGTCTCCTTATCTTAGTGGTAAAACTGAATACTTGAAATTCAACAGACCCTCTATTTTCTTTGTTTTCTTTTTGAGAAATAATCGAAATGAATGAATTTTTTACCATAAAAAAATGCTCCTTTCCCTTTGTACAGATATGGATTTTACTGATCAGTAATAATAATGCCATTCATTTTTATTTTTATGTGGTATATACAATAATTTAATCCAAATAACTCCTAATTTTTGGAATTCAACCCAATCAATCGAATTTGAAATTGGATTTAAATAGGAATAGAAAAAGATTGGTACATTTTTGCATCGAAGAATTTAGATCTCAAGTCTAAAATTAAGCAGCTTCTGTTGATTCATTTTGAAAACAAATTGAGATATTATTCATTTTCTATATTTCATTTCATATTCGATACTAGAATGAGATGTGAAACAAGACAAGAAAAGTACGTGATTTGTATATTTGTTTACTTTGATATACCCTATATTATATATAGGGTATATAGAAATGGGGTCTAGGATATTATAGAAAAAGTGTATTATTCACAGAATTTCAATCGCGGATACAGATGTATTCTTAACATAGCAAAACGACTCCCATTATTGGTATCAAACCAATAACGATTCATACAAGCTAAATCTTCTAATCGATAATTAGGCCAAAGAAAGAGCTTTAATTTCATTAATTTATTTTTCTCTTTATCAAGATGGTTATTGTCATGTGAAACTCGGCTGCTGTTTTTTACGTTCTTTCCATTCCAAAATACTGGATTTCTATCTATCGAATTTCTATTCTTTGAATTAAAACAGATTAGAATTCTCACTTTTCTACGACGTTTAAAGGATAAAATATTTTCCGGAACAAGTAAATCAAAATGATTTTTGTCTCTATTTTCTGTTATTCTTTGATGTGGTGAAATAGTTTTATCAAAAATTTTCTTAGAAACATATCTTTGCTCTTGATATTTTTGATTAATTTGATGCTTGCTCTTATGAAGCAACGAAATACCTATGGTTTGGTACATAATAAATTGTCCATCTTTTTTTCCAGACAGGCGACGTGGTTCTATAATCAATACTCCCTTCTTTATCAATTCTGAAAGAGTTAAATTGTTTTGAATCAGCATTCTATCCAAAGTCACTTCTCTCTTTTGAATAGAGGATATAGTAATTTTTCTTGGATCTATCAGTCTAAGCAGGAGACAATATATCTTGATATTATTGATCATTCTTTGATTCAAAGTTCCGTTCCATCTCAATTGAAAAAGCAAATAACGTTTCAGGAAGAAATCTAGTTCTGCTTCTCTATTGCTTTTGTATTGTTTTTTATTTATCCCCTTTTCCAAACTTGCATAATTTTCGTCAATATCTTTTTGTTGTGAGAGAACGGATCCACCATTTCCTCGGCTTATGGGTTCTTTTTCTTCTTGATTTCGATGCTTTTCTTTTTCATTAATCTTTTTATTTTCACTACTATTTAAATTTAAAAGAAGTAATTGGCTTGGTATAAACCAAGGTTTCGTTTTATATGCCTTATAAAGTAACACAAATTCCGGGAAGAGCCAAAATCCCAAATTCGATATGGGGCGCTTTAAGATTTTTTCATTCATTCCCATCCAATCAAAAAATCCTTTGTGGGAGTTTGGTGAATTAGTTTCTGGAATCATAAGATAAAAAAGATCTTTTTTAGAAATTATTTGAGAGTTGTTAGTAGGAATTTGAGCATTTTGTTTCCTATTGGTATCAATTAGGATCCAGGCCTCAATATCGGCTTTTTGTATAAGATAAAAATTGAAAAATTTCCAATCAAAAAATTTCCTATCAGCCGTTTTTTCCGTATATGGAATATCAACCTGTCCTAGATCGTTTTGAATAGGGATGTTCCTCAATATAGCAAAAAGCGCCTTTTTAGACTTGTTATAAGTATAAGAAATTTCTTGGTTCTTATTTCCTTGAAAGGGAGATCTATAAAAAAAGCATTCCGTTTTATTTTCATAATTAATAAATTTATATGATAAAAGATTATATCTATAGTATTTTCGAAAATTCTCTTTTTCATTAGATAATAAATAGACTTCGGATTTTTTTTGGGAACCAACGAATCGGTCTTTTTCATATGAATGCCATTTGCTTAAATTTGCCTTTTTAGCTATACAACGCTGGCGAACTCTATTTCGCCATTTTTCTGGTATTAATCTAGACCATCTGATCCGAGATAAATCGTATTGATAATGCTCTTTTAACCAGTTTCTCCATTGATTTGTTTCATAGCTCGGAAGTGTTTTATTTGCTAATTTAGAATGAACCATTCCTTGTCTTTCAAAAGAATCCTTTATTTTAGGCTTAAGAAAAGGGCGGATTCTTTGATAGTGAATAACAGATCTTACCGAATTCCTAATTTGGATTTGTGATAATTTGTAAAATACATATGCTTGTGACACGTAGCATAAGTCATAAAAAATACGTGAATTTTCTTTAATATTACTAATATTGTCAAATGTATTTTTTATAGTCGAAATAAACATAATTGGAGTTTTCTTTTTTTCATTAATTCGTTCTTGTTTTCTGTCATTATTGTAAATCGATTTATCAATAATTTTTTTTGTTAAGTTAAGAAAAAGTTCTGTATTTATTCTGGGAATATTAATCATAGATAAAAAGGTATCTTTGTAGATTTTTTCAATGAAACTTTTTACAAAGGGAGCTAATTTACAGATTAATCGAGCATTTCTTCTTTTTAATCTTTGCCATTTTTCGAATCTTTTAGCATTATAATTTTTTTTGTTAAGACTAAGATTATTTATTCTTGGAGTTACTTTTTTTTTCTCTTTTGAAATTCTTTCTATTTGATTTCGAATTGTACTTGTTCTATCGGCGAGATCCTTTGTTTTTTTTTCCGTCAATGGAGAATTTGTCCAACTCGGAAATGGAATTTGACTAAATGATTCATGAATTATCTCATTGCTTATCATGGAATCTTTTTCTTCTTTAATTTCGCTCAATTTATATACTTCTTTTAATCTAAATAATAGAATTGGATTTACTTTTGAAAGTTCTTTTATTATTTTTTTTATAAAAATAACACCTCCGATAACCCATTTTTTGATTTCGTTTGAAACCTTTCGAAGTAATTTTGTTTTTTCTTTGAAAACTATTAGAACTCGAAAATACTTCTTTTTACATTTTGCAATTTGTTTTTTGAATTCTTTTAAAATGGGTTTAAAAAAGGAAGGACTTTTTCGGGGCGCACCAAAAGGAAGTTCCGCTTCCATTCCCCAAACTGTTAAAAAACAAAAATCATTTTTTTCTTTTTTCTTTTTCATTAGATCTTTCTGAGAGGATCGTAGTTTGGATTTGCGCCAAGGTTTCAGACAGAAAGGAAACAAGATTTTTATTTGAATACCATCTATGAACCAATTTTTTGGAAATTCTGTTTCTGATAATGGAACACCATTATAGGTACATTTAAGATGTATCTCTCTATTCCATTCCTGTAAATCCTCATCCCATTCGGGAAGTTGGAATAGGAGTATACGGCTAATATTTTTTGCAATTATTAATGAAGGTAATATAATATTTTTTCTAACAATAGATTGAGTTAGTAACATGCAGCCTCTTATTCCTTGCGCAAATGGAATGCTATCCCAGGCCTCTGCTATCTCTATTCGCGCTTTTTCCTTTCTTTTGTTCTTGTCTTTTTTGTCTTCTCTTTTTGTTTGTTCTTTTGTAGACTCTACAATTTTGAATATTTCCCCTTTACCCAGCCAATTTCTAAAAATGAGTTTAATCAATCCGGAGATATCAAAAGAAAAAAGAGGGGATTTTTTTAGTCTTTCAAAAAAAAGAGGGGAATGCACATTTGCTTGAAACAATCCTGA